CGGTGGCGACTAGATCAACGCGTTATTGCTTCAAGAGAAGTTCCCATCGAAGTTCAGTATGAATCCTTGGGGACCTATCATGAGATTTATGGGCACTATATAATAGTAAGAAGTGTAAAAACAGAAATTCTTTGGATGTACATTCGAACAACTGTCGGTCATATTTCTCTTTTTCGAGAAATGGAAGAAGCTATACAAGGGTTTTGTCGAGCTCGCTGGTATCTCAGTTAAGTAATTCTATTACACCGGTGTGAATTCGGGTCTCTCCAGTTCAACTGGGACCCGAGTTCCCGAATTTCTATGTGAATTAAGATCGAGAAAAGGAAGTTTTTCAATCATTGACTCAAACTCATTGTTGAATCCCACTCATCAGAATATGGAGGTAGTTATGGACGAAGGAGTCAACCTAGTCTTTCACAAGAAAGTAATAGATGGAACTGCCATTAAAAGACTTATTAGCCGATTAATAGATCACTTCGGAATGGCACATACATCACACATTCTAGATCAAGTAAAGACTCTGGGTTTCCAGCAAGCCACTGCTACATCCATTTCATTAGGGATTGATGATCTTTTAACGATACCTTCTAAGGGTTGGTTAGTACAAGATGCTGAGCAACAAAGTTTGAGTTTGGAAAAACACCACCATTACGGGAATGTACACGCAGTAGAAAAGTTACGCCAATCCATTGAAGTATGGTATGCTACAAGTGAATATTTGCGACAAGAAATGAATCCTAATTTTAGGATGACCGACCCCTTTAATCCAGTCCACATAATGTCTTTTTCGGGAGCCAGAGGAAATGCATCTCAAGTACACCAATTAGTAGGTATGAGAGGATTAATGTCGGATCCTCAAGGACAAATGATTGATTTACCTATTCAAAGCAATTTACGCGAGGGACTGTCGTTAACAGAATATATCATTTCTTGCTACGGAGCCCGCAAAGGAGTTGTGGATACTGCTGTACGAACATCCGATGCTGGATATCTTACGCGCAGGCTTGTTGAAGTAGTTCAACACATTGTTGTACGTAGAACAGATTGTGGAACCCTCCGCGGGATTTCTGTGAGTCCTCGGAGGATGCCGGAAAGAATTTTTATTCAAACATTAATTGGTCGTGTATTAGCAGACGATATATATATAGGCTCACGGTGTATTGCCATTAGAAATCAAGATATTGGAATTGGACTTGTCAATCGATTCATAACCTTTCGAATCCAACCAATATCCATCCGAACCCCCTTTACTTGTAGAAGTACATCTTGGATCTGTCGATTATGTTATGGTAGGAGTCCTACCCATGGTGACCTGGTCGAATTGGGAGAAGCTGTAGGTATTATTGCGGGTCAATCTATTGGAGAACCGGGTACTCAACTAACATTAAGAACTTTTCATACTGGCGGAGTATTCACAGGTGGTACTGCAGAACATGTACGGGCCCCCTCGAATGGAAAAATAAAATTCAATTTCAATGAGGCTTTGGTTCATCCCGCACGTACGCGTCATGGGCATCCTGCCCTTCTCTGTTCTATGGACTTGGATGTAACTATTGAGAGTGAAGATATTCTACATAACCTGACTATTCCGCCAAAAAGTTTTCTTTTGGTTCAAAATAATCAATATGTAGAATCAGAACAAGTCATTGCCGAGATTTGCGCGGGAACATCCACTTTCCATTTTAAAGAAAGGGTTCGAAAACATATTTATTCGGACTCTGAGGGAGAAATGCACTGGAGTACCGATGTGTACCATGCACCCGAATTTACATATAGCAATGTCCATCTTTTACCAAAAACAAGTCATTTATGGATATTATCAGGAGGTTCGTGCAGATCCCGCGGAGCTCCGTTTTCACTCCACAAGGATCAAGATCAAATGAATCCTCGTTCGACAGAAAGAGAACGAAGATATCTTTCGAGTCTCTCAGCTAATAATGATCAAATCAGATACAAATTCTTTAGTTCTTCTTTTTCTGGTAAAAAAAAAGACGATAGGAGTCCTGGTTATTCAGAAATGAATCGAATCATATGTACTCTTCATTGTAATCTCATATATCCTTCGATTCTACGTGAGAATTCTGATTTATTGGCAAAAAGGAGAAGAAATCGACTTGTCATTCCAGTCCAATCGAGTCAAGAACGAGAGAAAGAACTAATACCCCATTCAGGTATTTCGATTGAACTGCCCATAAATGGTATTTTCCGGAAAAAGAGTATTCTTGCTTTTTTTGATGATCCTCGATACAGAACAAAGAGTTCGGGAATTACTCAATATGAGACTATGGGGATGCACTCCATCGTTAAAAAAGAGGGTTTGGTTGATTATCGAGGAATCAACGAATTTAAGCCAAAATACCAAATGACAATAGATCGATTTTTTTTCATTCCCGAAGAAGTACATATTTTACCTGAGTCTTCTTCGATAATGGTACGGAATAATAGTCTGATTGGAGTAGATACACGAATCGCTTTAAATACAAGAAGCAGAGCGGGCGGATTAGTCCGAGTGGAGAGAAAAAAAAGGGGGATTGCACTTCAAATCTTTTCTGGAACTATCCATTTTCCTGGAGAGACAGATAAGATATCCTGGGACAGTGGCATCTTGATACCACCAGGAACAGGAAAAATAAATTCTAAGGAATCCAAAAAATGGAAAAATGGGATCTATGTCCAAAGGATCACACCTACTAAGAAAAAGCATTTTGTTTTATTTCGGCCTGTAGTGACATATGAAATAGCGGACGGTCTCAATTTAGCAAGACTCTTCCCCCCGGATCTGTGCCAAGAAAAGGATAATATGCAACTTCAAATTGTCAATTATATTGTTTACGGAAATGGCAAACCAATTCGGGAAATTTCTGACACAAGTATTCAATTAGTTCGGACTTGGTTCATTTTGAATTGGGACCAAGACAAAAAAAGTGCTTCTGCCGAGGCGGCCCACGCTTCCTTTGTCGAAGTAAGGGCAAAAGGTCTGATTCGAGATTTCTTAAGAATCGACTTAGTGAAATCCCCTATTTTGGATCCGAGAAAAAGGAATGATCCGTCAGGCTCAGGATTGATCTCTGATAATGTCTCAGATCACACTAATATCAATCCCTTTTATTCCAAGCCAAAGATGAAACAATCGCCTAGGCAAAATCACGGAACTATTCGGACCTTGTTAAATCAAAATAAGGAATGCCCGTCTTTGATGATTTTGTCCGCATCTAATTGTTTTCGAATGGGTCCATTCAATGATGTAAAATCCCAGAATGTGATAAAAGAATCAATTAAAAAAGATGCTATAATTCAAATTAGGAATTCAATTGGCCCTTTAGGAACAGCCCTTCAAGTTGTGAACTTTGATTCATTTTACTATTTTATAACTCATAATCAGGTCTTGCTAACTAAATATTTGCAAGTTGAAAATTTAAAACAGACTTTTCAAGTACTTCAATATTATTTAATGGATGAAAGCGGGAGGATTTATAATCCGGATCCCCGCAGTAACATCGTTTTGAATTCATTCAATTTGAGTTGGTATTTTCTGCCTCACAATAATTATGAAAATTCTTGTGAAGAAATATCTACAATAGTTAGTCTTGGACAGTTTATTTGTGAAAATGGATGTATAGCCAAAAATGGACCATACCTAAGATCGGGTCAAGTTTTGATTGTTCAACTTGACTCTGTAGTAATAAGATCTGCTAAGCCTTATTTGGCCACTCCAGGAGCAACTGTTCATGGACATTATGGAGAAATCCTTTATGACGGAGATACAGTAGTGACATTTCTATATGAAAAATCGAGATCCGGTGATATAACGCAGGGTCTTCCAAAAGTGGAACAGGTGTTAGAAGTGCGTTCAGTTGATTCAATATCGGTGAACCTAGAAAAAAGAGTTGAGAATTGGAACGAGCATATAACAAGAATTCTTGGATTTCCTTGGGGATTCTTGATTGGGGCTGAGCTAACTATAGTGCAAAGTCGGATCTCTTTGGTTAATAAGATCCAAAAGGTTTATCGATCCCAGGGGGTCCAAATCCATAATAGGCACATCGAAATTATTGTACGCCAAATAACATCCAAAGTGTTGGTTTCAGAGGATGGAATGTCTAATGTTTTTTTACCTAGAGAACTAATTGGATTGTTGCGAGCGGAACGGACGGGGCGCGCTTTGGAAGAATCGATCTGTTACAAGGCCTTCCTATTGGGAATAACAAGAACATCTTTGAATACTCAAAGTTTCATATCCGAAGCGAGTTTTCAAGAAACTGCTCGAGTTTTAGCTAAAGCGGCTCTCCGGGGTCGTATTGATTGGTTGAAAGGCCTAAAAGAGAACGTTGTTATAGGCGGGATGATACCCGTTGGGACCGGATTCAAGGGCTTAGTACACTGTTCCAAGCAACATAAAAGCATTCCCAAGAATAAGCACTTTTTCGAGGGGGAGATCAGAGATATTTTGTTCCACCACAGAGAATTATTTGATTCTTGCATTTCAAAGAATTTCCACGATACACCAGAACAATCATTTAGAGTATTTAATGATTCCTAAAAGAAAGAAAAGTCAAAAGTCGTTTTTTAATAAAAAAACTCTCTAGGCCCTTTGATGGGGTCATGAAAAAACAGATAATAACAAATAGACGGTAGCGATTTGGATCGGATATCGACACGGCCAATCTCCGGGAAAAGGTTCCGTTGGAACAATTATTTAGCTCAGGGCACCTCGCCGCTTTTTTTTTTCAAAAAAAGCGGAAAATGTGGGGAGAAATGACAAGAAGATATTGGAACATCAATTTAGAAGAGATGATGGAAGCAGGAGTTCATTTTGGTCATGGTATTAAAAAATGGAATCCTAGGATGGCGCCTTATATTTATGCCAATCGTAAAGGTATTCATATTACAAATCTTACTAAAACCGCGCGTTTTTTAGCAGAAGCTTGTGATTTAGTTTTTGATGCAGCAAGCCGGGGGGGGCAGTTTTTAATTGTTGGTACCAAAAAGCAAGCAGCTGCTTTAGTAGCACGGGCTGCAATAAAGGCTCGGTGTCATTATGTTAATAAAAAGTGGCTTGGTGGTATGTTAACGAATTGGTCCACTACAGAAACGAGACTTCATCAGTTCAGGGACTTGAGAACGGAACAAAAGACAGGGAGACTTAACCGTCTTCCAAAAAGAGACGCGGCTATATTGAAGAGACAATTATCTCACTTGCAAACATATCTGGGTGGGATTAAATATATGACCGGTTTGCCCGATATTCTAATTATCCTTGATCAGCAAGAAGAATATACGGCTCTTCGAGAATGTATTACTTTGGGAATTCCAACAATTTGTTTAATCGACACCGATTGTGACCCCGATCTTGCAGATCTTCCGATTCCAGCAAATGATGACGCTATGGCTTCAATCCGATTAATTCTTAACAAATTAGTATTCGCGATTTGTGAGGGTCGTTCTAGCTCTATACGAAATCCTTGATTAATAATAAGATTAAGAGAAATAAATTCTTTTTCGAACTCCATAGATTTATGGAATCGGTTACTACTTTTGAATCGCATAAAAGAGATCAAAATGGATGGAGATGCTGTGTGATTGGTTAGTATACAAAATAGAAAATTCAACTAAGCAAGTCAAAAAAGAGATGGTTGAATCAAAATAATTCCTTTTAAAGTTCGATTTATGTGAGAGGGCAATATGGATGTTCTATCATGTTCCAACAACACACTAAAAGGGTTATACGACATATCTGGTGTGGAAGTAGGCCAACATTTCTATTGGCAAATAGGAGGTTTTCAAGTCCATGGCCAAGTACTTATTACCTCTTGGGTTGTAATTGCTATCTTATTAGGTTCAGCCAGTATAGCTGTTCGGAATCCACAAACAATTCCAAATGACAGTCAGAATTTCTTCGAATATATCCTTGAATTCATTCGAGATGTTAGTAAAACCCAGATTGGAGAAGAATATGGTCCATGGGTTCCTTTTATTGGAACTATGTTTCTATTTATTTTTGTTTCTAATTGGTCAGGAGCTCTTTTACCGTGGAAACTCGTAGAGTTACCTCACGGGGAGTTAGCTGCGCCCACCAATGATATAAATACTACTGTTGCTTTAGCTTTACTCACGTCAGTAGCCTATTTCTATGCGGGTCTTAGCAAAAAGGGGTTAGGTTATTTCAGTAAATACATACAACCAACCCCAATCCTTTTACCCATTAACATCTTAGAAGATTTCACAAAACCTTTATCCCTTAGTTTTCGACTTTTCGGAAATATATTAGCCGATGAATTAGTAGTTGTTGTTCTTGTTTCTTTAGTACCTTCAGTCGTTCCTATACCTGTCATGTTCCTGGGATTATTTACGAGTGGTATTCAAGCTCTTATTTTTGCAACGTTAGCTGCGGCTTATATAGGCGAATCCATGGAGGGTCATCATTGACTAGTTTGAAAACTAGTCATTTTTTTATCTTAGGCCAAGGTACTGGATGCGGGACTCGAGATAATCGGCTTATGAAATAAAAAGGGGAAAGAGATAACGATCTCTTTCCTAAAATTTTGATTTGATGACCCATTCCATTTCTAATTTAGATAATACCTAGCCCCTTTTCTATTAATAGTTTCTTTTGTTCAATTGAACAAAAGAAACTATTAATAGAAAAATTATTGCATGAACTCTTCAATCACGCAAATACTGATATTTCTATGCAATGGTTTGGATCGTCCCTGTATACAATCTACATGTAGGATACTGATAAAAAGAATAAGAAGAAGAAGTTAAAAAACGAAATTCATAAAAAATGACTTGGTTAGCAAGGGCGGATCTAACCCAGGGATGTGGAATCTAATGGCTAGAATTCAACTCTTGACTGGTTCAAAAAGAATTTTAGAATCCGGGTGAGTCGCCGATACGAAGAGTTTGTTTACGTTATGGAAGAAAGACATGTATATGTGATATTAGATATTGACTAGTTATATATGATCTAAAGATATATCTAATCCGCCCTACTATGAATTAAGATGAGCATTCCCATATAAGTCTTTTCCTTTCATCTGTAACGAACTATGAATTGAATGAAACAAGATGAAATCAATAAAAAGAACAAAGAATTCAACTAATGCTTCGGAACAAAGAGCTGGAAGAACAAAAAAAGTTGTATGGATTCACAAAAATCTCGTCGATAATATAAGAACTAAAAAAGAGCTATACTATAGAAGTAGTTTGGACGATTCAATAATATTAGTCCATTACTTGAATTGGCAGTTATTAGTTATTTCGTCTGGCTGAATCTTATTGAGGGGATAATGAAATCATAATTCCTTGGATGATTGTATCATTAACCATTTTTTTTTTATTTTTTTGTGAGGAACTTATCATGAATCCACTGATTTCTGCCGCTTCCGTTATTGCTGCTGGATTAGCTGTCGGGCTTGCTTCTATTGGACCTGGAATTGGTCAAGGTACTGCTGCGGGACAAGCTGTAGAAGGTATCGCGAGACAGCCCGAGGCAGAGGG